AATCTTATTAAAAATGGGAGCGTATGGATTAGTTCGAATCAATATGGAATTATTTCCTCATGCTCATTCTCTATTTTCTCCTTGGTTAATAATAGTGGGCGCAGTACAAATAATCTATGCAGCTTCAACATCTCTTGGTCAACGAAATTTAAAAAAAAGAATAGCCTATTCCTCTGTATCTCATATGGGTTTTATAATTATAGGAATTGGTTCTATCACAGATATGGGACTCAACGGAGCCCTTTTACAAATAATCTCTCATGGATTTATCGGTGCTGCGCTTTTTTTCTTGGCTGGAACAACTTATGATAGAATACGTCTTCTTTATCTTGACGAAATGGGTGGAATAGCTATCCCAATGCCAAAAATGTTCACGATATTCAGTAGCTTTTCGATGGCCTCCCTCGCATTACCAGGTATGAGTGGTTTTGTTGCCGAATTAATAGTCTTTTTTGGACTAATTACTAGTCCAAAATTTCTTTTAATGACAAAAATCCTAATTACTTTTGTAATGGCAATTGGAATTATATTAACCCCTATTTATTTATTATCTATGTTACGCCAGATGTTCTATGGATACAAGATATTTAATGGCCCAAACTTTTATTTTTTTGATTCTGGGCCGCGAGAGTTATTTCTTTCGATCTCCTTTTTTTTACCCGTACTAGGTATTGGTATGTACCCCGATTTCGTTCTTTCACTATCAGTTGAAAAGGTTGAAGTTATCCTATCTAATTCTTTTTTTAGATAGTTTTTTTATTTATAAAAAAATGAAAAAATCTTATTATTTATAAAAAGGTTCGTTGTACAATGACAAAAATAACGCTTTTTCTTCTCTTGTGTTAAGTAAAAAAACTTTGTGTGAACTAGGGAGAGCCTCGCGAATCAAAGTCACGGGTCTCTCCCTAGTTCACACAAAGTTTGATATGCGTTATATGCTTTTCTATTCCTATTGGTAAGTAGTAAGAACTCCTTTTTTAATTTAATTAGATGTTAATGTAAATGAACCATAACTATGTAATCCTATTCCTAATAGATTTACTCCAAAATAGCATATCCAAATTATAAGAAATCCAATAAACGCTACAATTGCTGAATTTGTACCCTTTAATTTTAGATTTGTTTGAGTATGTAAATAAATTGCAAATATGATCCAAGTAATAAAAGCCCAAGTTTCTTTTGGGTCCCAACTCCAATAGGACCCCCATGCTTCATTAGCCCATACTGCTCCAGAAAGAATTCCTATCGTTAAAAAGAGAAATCCTAGACTAATAACCCGATAACTCCAATAATCCAATTGTTGAATCAATTGCGACTTATAATAATTCCTTGGAGAAAAAAAAGAAGTTTTTTTAAAAATATTTTTTTCTTCATTCATGTATTCGACTTTATCAAGGAAAAATGACTTATTTAAATTTAATAAATAATTACTCGTAGAAAAAAATTTTCTATTTTTTCGAACTGTAATGACTAGAAGTGATACTGATAATAATGATCCACATAAAAGGGCCACATATCCCAATATCATCATACTTACGTGCATTATTAACCACTCGGATTGAAGAGCAGGTACTAATATAGTGGATTCGTGTATTTCAGTTAAAAGGCCTGAGGTAGCAAAGCCCTGGGAAAAAATAGCACTTGGACCTATTATTGTGCTTAGAATATTTTGATTTTTTTTGAAATACGGAACTATATAAATAAAGGAAAAACTCCATGAAAGAAAGATTAACGATTCATTTAAATCACTTAGTGGAAAATGTTTCGAATAAATCCAACGAGAAATTAATAATCCTGTTATACACAAAAAAGTCGTTATCATGCCCTTTTCGGATGAATCATATAGTTTTACGATTTCATCAACAAAAAAGGTTATCAAATGAATTGTAATTAGAATTGAAACAGTCGAAAAAGAAATATGAGTTAATATATGCTCTAAAGTTGAAAATATCATAAAAAGAGTTCCTTAATTATAAAATCGAAATCGGCAATTGAATTCATTATTCATTATAGGATCTATTTTCTTTTTTTAGGAAATGACATGCCGCCACTCGGACTCGAACCGAGATGCTCTAGCACTGCTTCCTAAGAGCAGCGTGTCTACCAATTTCACCATAGCGGCTTGTCTTGACCTCATAATAGCCTATAAATAAGCAATCGTCTAGATTTAAGAATTAAATTGGGTGCAATATTTTCAGGAAAGATTCAAATCAATGAATAAAATCTGTTCAAATATGTCCTTGAACGTTCATTATTTTAGTTTAGGGTTTTAGTTTTATTGTGTATTTGAGACTCTTCTTTACTTGAATTCTTGTAAAACCAGAAAGTCTTACTATCAATTAAGGGATAGAACCTTTCCTCTAAAAAACATTTTTTAAATTAAGTGTTTTTGATTTATTTAATTTTAAAAAGTACAACCAAAAAATAAGTTTTATCAATGAACAAAAAAACCTATTTTAAATTATTCAAAATTCACACATATTTATCCATAAAATTTGCACTAAGTGTTTTTGCGTGAATTGATGGCCAGAGATATATGGGCTCTATTCTATATAAGAATTTACAGAAAATCCAAAAGAAAAGTAAGAAAGTTGTGCAAAAAAAAATCTTTTATAGTACAAATAAGTTGCTGGGGGAAATAAGACTCCTATTCTGGAAAGAAAATATATTAAAAAGAAAGTGAGTATCTTGTGTTTTTTTGTTAAAAAAAAGACTTTGTTTAAATTCGGTTTAAAGTAAAACAGAAGAATTCCATTTCCTATGAATTAATTCAACAGGAAATGGAATTTGAGAATTGTCTTTTTGAAACGGAAGAATTTAATTTTTAAGTCAGGTCAATTTAGATTTTTATAAGGTGTTCTGTTTTATTTCTTAATAACTTATTTTTTTATTTTATTTGTTTGTCGCACAAAAAAACTTTTTGAAATCCCGGTAGAAAGAGATTTCCCTAAAGAAAACGCTTTTAACGCTGACCAATAGCCTTTCCTTTTCCAAAAATTTTTACGAATACGCTTTTTTGATGCAGAAGTACGTTTTTTTGGAACTGCCATTTAAATAAAAATTAAGAGATTACTCATTGGTATAGCTGGATGTGAAAGACATCTATTGTTTAAAAAAATCTGCGCTTTTCTAGATAATTTTTTTTCTAAAATTCTAAAAGAATGGAATATGAACGATATGGTAAAATCGCATAAAATTTTTCTAAAAAATAAAAAACAAGAAGAATATTTTTAGTAACTTGTCAAAATTTGACTTGCATTTTCAAATTCGAAGGAGACTCATAATTAATCTTTGTCTTTTGTATGATTTGACCAATTGTAACTTCTTGATTTGAATATTTGAAATATTTAGAAGAAATTCAGAAAGAGAAAGAATAAGTAAAAAAAAAGAAAAATTAAAAATTTTTCTTTTTTATATTTAAGTATTTAAGTTAGGTTAAGCTTAGTGCATATTTTCATTTTTTTATTGACTCCTTTCAAAAGAAGTAAGGTCCGATAAATCGGAAAAATTTAATTACGAATTTCAATTTTTTTATGCAACAGACATATCAATATGGGTGGATTTTACCTTTTGTTCCACTTCCAATTCCTATGTTAATAGGAGTGGGACTTCTTCTTTTTCCGACAGCAACGAAAAATCTTCGTCGTATGTGGGCTTTTCCAAGTATTTTATTGTTAAGTATAGTCATGATTTTTTCAATTAATCTGTCTATTCAGCAAATAAATAGCAGTTCTATCCACCAATATGTATGGTCTTGGACACTCGATAATGATTTTTCTTTAGAATTTGGCTGCTTGATCGATCCACTTACTTCTATTATGTCAATGTTAATCACTACTGTTGGAATCATGGTTCTTATTTATAGTGATAATTATATGGCTCACGATCAAGGATACTTGAGATTTTTTGCTTATATGAGTTTTTTCAGTACTTCCATGTTGGGATTAGTTATTAGTTCAAATTTGATACAAATTTATTTTTTTTGGGAATTAGTTGGAATGTGTTCCTATCTATTAATAGGGTTTTGGTTTACGCGACCTCCTGCAGCAAATGCTTGTCAAAAAGCATTTGTAACTAATCGTGTAGGGGATTTTGGTTTATTATTAGGAATTTTAGGGTTTTATTGTATAACAGGTAGTTTTGAATTTCAGGATTTATTCGAAATACTCAATAACTTGATTTATAATAATGAAGTCAACTTTTCCTTTGTTATTTTGTGTGCTGCTTTATTATTTACCGGTGCAGTTGCTAAATCTGCACAATTTCCCCTTCATGTGTGGTTACCCGATGCTATGGAGGGACCCACTCCTATTTCGGCTCTTATACACGCTGCTACTATGGTAGCAGCGGGGATCTTTCTTGTAGCTCGCCTTCTCCCTCTTTTCATGGTTATACCCTATATAATGAATTTAATCTCGTTGATAGGCATAATCACACTATTATTAGGAGCTACTTTAGCTCTTGCTCAAAAAGACATTAAAAGGGGTTTAGCCTATTCGACAATGTCTCAATTGGGTTATATGATGTTAGCTCTAGGAATGGGGTCTTATCGAAGTGCTTTATTTCATTTGATTACTCATGCTTATTCCAAAGCATTATTATTTTTAGGGTCTGGGTCCATTATTCATTCAATGGAAACTGTTGTTGGCTATTCTCCGGATAAAAGTCAGAATATGGTTTTTATGGGTGGTTTAACAAAACATGTACCGATTACTAAAACCTCTTTTTTATTAGGTACACTTTCTCTTTGTGGTATTCCGCCTCTTGCTTGTTTTTGGTCAAAAGATGAAATTCTTAATGATAGTTGGTTGTATTCGCCAATTTTCGCAATAATAGCTTGGGCTACCGCAGGATTAACCGCATTTTATATGTTTCGCATCTATTTACTTACGTTTGAAGGTCATTTAAATGTTCATTTCCAAAATTATAGTGGCAATCAAAATACTTCTTTCTATTCCATATCTCTATGGGGTAAGGGGTCTTCAAAAGGAATTAACAAG